TCTTTCATGGCCACATATCTTTCCGGCTAAAGAATGGGAAATCCTTCTCCCGTTACATGAATCCAATTTTCATTTCATCCGGAAAAAGCCACCTTTTTCTCAACAATGTCTTTGTCGTTTGATCCAATAGCGTTCCGTTAGATAGGAACAAATTGGATAAATACTGATAACTCTCGGATAGAGTATTCGAACGGAAAGATCGATTAGATGATGAACTTTTGGTTCTAAGCCATCTCTGACGATTAATCAACAATTCGAAGTGCTTTTCTTGCGTATTCTTGATAAACCAGCCTTTATATATAGATGTAGGAGGATCTGTTTGGGAAGTAAGAAGCCCCTTTGTCACCTCTCCATCTGCAAATAATTCTCGATGTGAAAACACAGAGCCGGGGGGCGGATCCTTGAATAGGAAAAAGAGTGGATCTGCAGGGTCCCAAATGAATTGGCTTATTCGAAAAAGGCCTTGTTCTTTGGAAGATCTAGCTCTTGTCTGGTACTGCACGGTTCCATTCTGTAAGAACCCCGAATCATTCTCTTGAAGCTCATCCTCTTCATCATAAATGATCCGCTTGACCCGAAATGACCTGGCCCAATAGGGAAATCCCAATTCATTGGGCCTTTCGATACAATCAAATAGAAAGGCCCAAGGGCGCCATATTCTAGGAGCCCAAACTATGTGATTGAATAAACCCTCCTCTATCTGTTGCGGGTCAAGGGGTCCTTCTCCCTCCCCCTCTTCAAACTCCGATTCGTAGTTTTCATAGAGAAATCTCTGATCAAGGATAGAACAAGATCCGTTTTGCATCATATCTAAGAGATTCCTCGGTTCGGGCCGAAGAAGCAATGTCACTCGATCATTATCAAACTGGCTACAATCTTTTTCTGTCCGTGAAGATCCCACCAGAGCGCCTTCTACTTCTAATAGGCCATGAACTAGATCCGAATCATTGTCAACGAGTCCATAAGAAGTGATCCCATTTTTTTCATCGGATCCGGGTAGAGACCAAAGGTCTTGAGCGACCGATCCGGCAGAACAACTCAAAAGATAAAGAAGCATCGTTAATTTCTTCATGGTCGTTCCAAGTTCGAAGTACCATTTGTACAAATAAGAATCCCCTTCGTTACATGATTTCTTCTTCATATAGATAGATATAGGATCTATGGGGCAATTACTTAGAAGTACATTTTGTGCTACAGCCCTTCCTATCTGATAGAAAAGGATCCCATGATCCTGAACCGATCTTACCTGGGATCGCAAATCCCAAGTTTGTCTATGAAGAGCGGATCTAATTGTATTCGTGTCTATAATTGATTTCTTCTGTGTAATACTAATCGATAGGGCCTCGTTGGTAAGTGCTACAAGAGCTCGTGCATTGGAACCCATGGTTATGGACCCGAATCCGTTATTATGGAACATTTTCTTTTCCAAGTGAAATCCCCTAGTATATGAAAGAGTGAAAAAGTGCTTTCGTTGTTGTGGAATAAGAAGCCTTCGTATCTTAATGCACGTATTTAATCTATTCGGAGCTATTAGAGCGGGATCCACTTTTTGGGGAATATGAGTCGAAGCAAAAACAAGAATATTTCTAGCGGAACATCTTTCACAATCCCTGGAGAGATGGTTCACTAATAGACCGAGGGATAAGTAATTCGACTCATTCACATCTAGATCATGAATGCTTGGAATCCATATTATGCAAGGAGAAATTGCTTTTGCTAATTCGAATTGAAGGGTGATATAAAATCGGTCTATTTCCAGCATCATATCCATAGTTAGCGCATTCATCATAGTTAGCAGCTCCAGCTCCGTATCAAGGTCACGATCGATATCGTCACTAGCATCAATATCGTCACTATCATCAATATTGATATCATCAATAAGAAAACCTTTAGGCTTGTTATCCAGGAACTTGTTCAGAAATACCGTAATGAAAGGAACATAGGAGTTTGCCGCTAGGTATTTGACCAAATAGGATCGTCCACTTCCTATAGAACCTATCACTAAAATACCCCTAGAGGGGGATAAGGCTAAGCGGAGCGAAAAGGGTTTTCCATGAGATGGGAAATGAAAACTATTAGCCACACACGAAGTTTGTGAATAAGTGAGTGTCTGATAATGAGCAAGGAATATCCGCCTTTCTGCTAAACAGGATGTATTGAACTCACAATTCATTAGATACCTTTTATGAATGTCAACTAAGTATCGTAAGTAAATTGCGCCCGGTTGTTCAATCATTTGATAACCAGAGTCATTCTTTGATAAATGATCACTATGAGTCAGACTCCATAGAATTGGATCAATCCCCTTTTCTGTCGTTAAGGTGGAGAACGGAACCAAGAATTCTCTTTCTTCATCACCAATCGAATCACTGTTCGCGACCCAGGATTCTATTTTATCATCAATCCAACCCTCGTTCACGCTTTTTCTTTTTCTTATCGATGAATAGATCTCTTTACTTGTATGACTTAGGTGTCTCGTATTTAGCGAAAAAGTGATTCG